ATGAAAAATTTTATATGTCCAATTTGATTCGATTTCACCGAATCCCCTGTTACTGCTCGAGAGAGCAGTTATAGGTAGGGATGACAGGATTTGAACCTGTGACATTTTGTACCCAAAACAAACGCGCTACCAAGCTGCGCTACATCCCTTCAATTAGTCTACAGTGTCATTGTAGAGAATTCCTGTCTTGTTTTCCATATCGTTTTTTCTTATTTCGATTATATATATAAAATTTATCTGTCCATTTCGTCCTTTTGATCTCATTTAACATAGAATAAAAAAACTTTATCCATTTGAAAAATGGAACGGAATCCGTCGGAAAATTCAATGAGTATTTTGGGGAATGCTCGAGACGAAAAGGACAGTTTTTTGTTCTGTTTTAAGAAAAATTTTACTGGATCATGGTACATTTCCATTTTCATTAGGGATTCCGTGTTCAATTCTAGTCCAATTATAAGTGGTCTACATATGCATCTGATCTTATATGTATTATCATAATGTATTACAATAAAATGAAGGGGGTTTTCAATGCGAGATCTAAAAACATATCTTTCCGTGGCACCGGTACTAAGTGCTCTATGGTTCGCGTCTTTAGCAGGTCTATTGATAGAGATTAATCGTTTTTTCCCAGATGCGCTGACATTCCCCTTTTTTTCATTCTAGTTAGTGACGTGGGAAGGAATAAAGAAGATTAGAGCTACAATTCAATATCTGTCACTAATAAGTCTCCCCCTCTATTTTTCTTTTCTCTTTTTTTCTTTTCTCTTTTTTTTCTAATTTTTAGAATAAGGGAGGAATAAGGGAGGAAAGAGAAAGAATAAAAGTGGATTAAACATCTGTGGGATTCGGGTTCAAATTAGAGTTCTATAAAAATAGAATAGATAGAGGAATGGAAGTCGAATAGAAAATGTGGGTCTAGGGAAGAGTATGATACAAGATACTTAAACGAAATCCTGTACTGTGATTTTAAATATTGTTTCGAAATCTTTGGATCTTATTTTAATATATTGAGCAAAATTTTTCATAATTTGATTTCAAGTTAGTAACTTCTATTTTTTCTTTTCTTCTTCTTCGTTTCGAATCAAAAGGAAAATAGTTGAGTAAATTAAAAATCCAAAGGAGGTTTATGGCCAAGGGTAAGGATATACGAATAATGGTTATTTTAGAATGTACTACTTGTGTTCGAAAGGGTGTTAATAAGGCATCAAAAGGCATTTCCAGATATATTACTCAAAAGAATCGTCACAATACGCCTAATCGATTGGAATTGAGAAAATTCTGTCCATATTGTTACAAACATACGATTCACGGTGAGATAACGAAATAGCTCGAGCCGAGCACTTGCACCCTCCCGAGGAGGGGGAAAAATGACTAGATATAAGATAATTTGAATAGAAAGAAAGCAAATCCTATTTTTTTATGTATTCTAATTCATTTTCAAGATCCAACCGAAATAGGATTTTCGGTTTAAAAGAATAAACTAAACAAACCATGGATAAATCCAAGCGACCTTTTCTTAAATCCAAGCGACCCTTTTTTAAATCCAAGCGATCTTTTCGTAGGCGTTTGCCCCCGATCCAATCGGGGGATCGAATTGATTATAGAAACATGAGTTTAATTGGTCGATTTATTAGTCAACAAGGAAAAATCTTATCTAGACGAGTAAATAAACTGACCTTGAAACAACAACGATTAATGACTATTGCTATAAAACAAGCTCGTATTTTAGCGTTGTTACCTTTTATTAATAATGAGAAACAATTTGAAAGAAACAAGTCGACCGCAAGAGCCAGAAAGAAAGATAAGTCAGACGGAAAAAAAAAGAAGTTCGACGGAAAAAAAAAGAAGTCAGACGGAAAGAAATATAAGTCAGATGGAAAAAAAATAGAAGGCGATCTTGAGAGACAAACAAAATAGGCTTATTCTTTCTTTACTTGAATGAAAATTCATACCCGAACTCAAAGGCAGATCGATGCTTTGTTCGAAAAATCCAACAATCCGGACCGGATTTGATTCTCCTTTCGTAAGATAAAAACAAATCCAAAATCGGATTAAGAAGTGAAACTCAAAAATCTTTATTGAAAGTGTTGAGTCCTATTTCTTTTGACTTCTTTCTTTTTTCATTTTTTCTTCATTTTGACTCTATTTTCCCGGAGGTCATTCTCCGGGGAACTCCGTTTAAATTACTCCGGCAGATTGCTTCCAATTTAGTTTTTTTATGATCTCATTGGAAATTAGATAAATAAAATTTTCATTTGCTATAGCTATTTGCGCAAGTATTTTACGATTAAGAAGCAACTGTCTCTTGTATAGATCGTGGATGAATCGACTATAACTATAGTATATCCACCCGCCACGAATTACTGAATTGATTCGAGTGATCCACAAACGACGAAAATTTATTTTTTGCCTACCCCTATCCCGACGAGATGAAGCCAAAGCTCTTATTTCTTGTTGAGTCTTTAAAAGACCTCCCCGAAAGCTTGATACAAATGAATGTCTTTTTATTCTACGTCGCCGAGCTATATATCCCCGTCTAGTTCTGGTCATTAAATATGCATAAATGAAACTTTGCCGAATAACTAATTTTTTTATGTTCTTTCGGTTATTCTTTTCCCCTTCCTAGTCGATTAATAACAAAAAGAGTTTTTCCAATGTATAAACTCAAAATTCCAATGGCTTTGGCTACTATAACCTTCCCGACCACGATTTTTTATTTTTTTCTAGACATTTCATCTCAAAATTCGAAATTGGATTCGACTTGGATTCGACTTGGTATTAAAAAGATAATAAGAAATAGAAACTAAAAATAAATAGTGGATTCCATCGTTTCTATGGTTACTTCTTAAACGGTGAGGTCTTCTCTATACACCGGAGCCTTTAACTTCATTTAATTAATGCTATTGGTAACTTGTATAGTTCACATTCTTTGGCTCTACCCATTAATTATCCAGTAACTAGGTCTTTCACAACGAGATCTACTTATACAGTAACGGTATTTAATTCTGAGAATTGGCAGGGTAGCTGACCCTGTTAGTCCGTTCTTGTAAGAGGGCGGCCTAATCTTTTAAATTGAAACCAAGAGTTCCTCCGCTTAATGGATAAGCATTTGCTACCAATGGAGAATTCTTAAATTGAGGTGATTGGATTTACACCAATGTAAACCATAGATTTCATACACAATGAAAGGCATATAATCAATTTTTTTTAGATAGTAAATGGAGTTCATTTTTCCATTCTATTCTATTCACCGGTACTGATCTTTGATACTGGAAAATTGTTCGCTTTCCTTTGTTCTAGCTCATGATCTGAACGAGTCGCACATACGTCCTAGTACACGTTCCTCGACGTTGAGGGCATCTCTTAAGAGCAGGTGATTTTGGGACATTTCTGATTGGCTGTCTTGCATTTCTAATAAGTTGTTTAATAGTTGGCATGTTAAATCATATATATATATGGGATGGTTTAGATTCATCCTAACCGGATTCCTCCTAGTAAACTAGGTCAGTAGGGGGAATCTCAAATCATCAATCTTCATCTTCGTCTTCATCGTCGTCTTCAAACATTACAAAATCAATAATTCCATAATCTACTGCTTCATGTGCTGTCATAAAAAAGTCTCTTTCCATGTCGTCGAATACCATCCAGACGGGTTTCTTCCCGCGTTGTGCAAAGTAGTCTGCGATCATTAAACGAAGGTGCATCACGTATTCTGCGTCCCCGATCATGTCAAGTGAGGTTTCATAGTCCTCAGTGGAAAACTTAACTTGAGGTTGATGGATCATTACCCTGATTATATAACAAAAGGTTTTTCTAGTTCATATGATGAAGGGAAGATAAAAGAAAGATAAAAGAATAGCAAGAAAAAAGATAGAATTAAACAACCGTACAGGCATTTTTATATACATTGCATACGGCTCTAGACTAAAATGGATCCTTACCCTTCCTCAAAGAAAGAGAAAAATAGGATCTATTAGACCCCGATCGGTAAATAATCAAATTACCACCCTTCCTTTCGTGGGAGTTAAAAAGTACTATGGTGGCTCCGTTGCTTTTTATATTTCTTTTTTGTCTATGATTAAGCAATCCCAAAGTTGCTTTTTTATTTTATTAGATAAACTAAGGAAAAAAGAATCTTTTTTTTCACGAGTTCAGAACATCAAAATTGTTACGAGACCCCCGGTGTGAAAAACGTTTGTGACGCTGAACAGGACTGCCGATAGATCAGAACAAATCGGAAATACCTTTTATCTCATACTACTCTTTCGATAGAAAATCTAATGCTTTGAAAAAAAAAGCAATAAAGAATTTTTGGCTATCGAATTCAAAGTGCCATGCTATTATTACTTTATATTCCTATGCTATAGGAATATTCATTTTTCTTATGGCGAAGGCATAGTCTTCTTTTTTCTTTCAAATAAAACCTCATTGGCGCCAAGTGTTAGGGAATGCTGCACGTTTTCTCGTTCCTGAGGCAAGGACAAAAGCTGCCATTGAAGCGGCCTTTCCCATACCTAATGTATATACTCCTGCTTCCACCAGAGTCATCATATTATGAATAGCAATCCCATTAATTACGTGTCCACCGGAAGAGTTTATATATAAATATATCGCTTCTTCAGGCTCCTCGTCAGCGAGCAATAGCATAAGACCAATAACTAGATTCGTCGCTTCGTCCTTAAAATCGTTGAATACAAAAATTATTCTGTCTTCCTGAAGTCGGTTGAATAAATCAATCCACTCTTTTTTCTTTTTTTTTGGTCCGCCTTCATCATCATCATAATAACTATAATTAGGAAAATAACCATAATCATCATCAAACTCAAACTCGGAAGTAGGTACTTTAGGAACTCCTAGAGGCATGGTAGGTAGGAAAAAATATTTAAATTCTATATGTACTTTGATTGGATGTGGAAACGTAATAAGGGTTTTATTGTTTTTAGAATATTGTCCTTTCTCAAAAATTCATAAAGAAAGACAGAATGAATAAGCTAAATTCTTAGAGATAGGCCTTTGTAATTATGAACAAGTATGGTCACATTCGTTCATAGAAAAGGCATCAACCGTCCCATTGCGTATTGGTACTTATCGAGTATAGAATAAATCTGCTTCTCTTTTTTTCTACGAACGAAATTGTTCCATTATTCCCAATAGAATAAAATAAATAGAAACCCTTCCTCTGAACTTAATCCCCCGAGGAGAGGGGGACACCACATCGACAGAGTATAGTCTTTTCCAATGCAATAAAGTTGTGTAGTGTCTTTTTTCTTTGATAAAAGGGGTATTTTCATGGGTTTGCCTTGGTATCGTGTTCATACTATCGTATTGAATGATCCCGGCCGGTTGCTTGCTGTTCATATAATGCATACTGCTCTGGTTGCTGGTTGGGCCGGTTCGATGGCTCTGTATGAATTAGCAGTTTTTGATCCTTCTGACCCCGTTCTTGATCCAATGTGGAGACAGGGTATGTTTGTTATCCCCTTCATGACGCGTTTAGGAATAATCAATTCATGGGGTGGCTGGAGTATCACAGGAGGGACTATAACATATCCAGGTATTTGGAGTTACGAAGGTGTGGCCGGAGCGCATATTGTGTTTTCTGGCCTGTGCTTTTTAGCAGCTATCTGGCATTGGGTGTATTGGGATCTAGAAATATTTACTGATGAACGTACAGGAAAACCTTCGTTGGATTTGCCCAAGATCTTTGGAATTCATTTATTTCTCGCGGGGGTGGCTTGCTTTGGTTTTGGTGCATTTCATGTAACAGGCTTATATGGTCCTGGAATATGGGTATCCGATCCTTATGGACTAACTGGAAAAGTACAATTTGTAAATCCAGCATGGGGCGTGGAAGGTTTTGATCCTTTTGTTCCGGGAGGAATAGCCTCTCATCATATTGCGGCTGGGACATTGGGCATATTAGCAGGCCTATTCCATCTTAGCGTCCGACCACCCCAACGCCTATACAAAGGATTGCGCATGGGTAATATTGAAACTGTCCTTTCCAGTAGTATCGCTGCCGTCTTTTTTGCAGCTTTTGTTGTTGCCGGAACTATGTGGTATGGTTCAGCAACTACCCCCATCGAATTGTTTGGACCTACTCGTTATCAATGGGATCAGGGGTACTTCCAGCAAGAGATATATCGAAGAATTAGGGCGGGGTTGGCCGAAAATCAAAGTTTATCCGAAGCTTGGTCTAAAATTCCCGAAAAATTGGCCTTTTATGATTACATTGGCAATAATCCGGCAAAAGGGGGATTATTCAGGGCGGGTTCAATGGATAATGGGGATGGACTAGCGGTTGGATGGTTAGGACATCCTATCTTTAGAGATAAAGAAGGGCGTGAACTTTTTGTACGTCGTATGCCCACTTTTTTTGAAACATTTCCGGTCGTTTTGGTAGATGGAGCCGGGATTGTTCGAGCGGATGTTCCTTTTCGAAGGGCAGAATCGAAGTATAGTGTCGAACAAGGAGGTGTAACTGTTGAGTTCTACGGTGGCGAACTCAATGGAGTCAGTTATAATGACCCTGCGACTGTGAAAAAATATGCTAGACGTGCTCAATTGGGTGAAATTTTTGAATTAGATCGTGCTACTTTGAAATCCGACGGTGTTTTTCGTAGCAGTCCAAGGGGTTGGTTTACTTTTGGACATGCTTCATTTGCTTTGCTCTTCTTCTTCGGACACATTTGGCATGGTGCTAGAACCCTGTTCAGAGATGTTTTTGCTGGTATTGACCCAGATTTGGATGCTCAAGTAGAATTTGGAGCATTCCAAAAACTTGGAGATCCAACTACCCGAAGACAAGTAGTTTGATCCAACCCGATTTTGATGTCTTTCGAATCTATTTTCTTTTTATGATTAGTTAGTGATTTTTATATTGGTAGAGGGTAGCAGAGAAATCTTGATTTGACTCGCCGGTTTTTTGTCTTTTGCTCTTTCGTTATCCGGGAAATGGTCCCCAATAAAAGAAAAATAAACAAAACACAAATAGGTATGGAAGCTATAATTGTAAATCACGATTGAATCTATGGAAGCATTGGTTTATACATTCCTCTTAGTCTCAACGCTTGGGATAATTTTTTTCGCTATCTTTTTTAGAGAACCGCCTAAAGTTCCAACTAAAAAATAAAATGGTTTGCATTATCTCAATTTCAATTGAAGTAATGAGCCTCCCTGGGAGGCTCATTACTTCAACTAGTCCCCATGTTCTTCGAACGGATCTCTTAGTTGTTGAGAAGGTTGCCCAAAAGCGGTATATAAGGCGTACCCCGTAAAACTTACAAGTAAACCAGATAGAAAAACGGCGACTAGGGTTGCTGTTTCCATTATTCTAAAATTGAAAGAACACAACTGATCTATGATAAGATACAACGGAAGAGTATACAAAGTCAACAGATCTCAATGACTACAATAGGATTTATGGCTACACAAACTGTTGAGAACGATTCTCGATCTGGTCCAAAACGAACTAATGTGGGGAGTTTATTAAAACCATTG